TTGGTTTGCACAACCAAGAAATTATTCCGAGAATATACAAGAAGATAAAACAATACGAGATTGTATCAAAAATTATATACAAAAAAATATAAAAGTATCCTCAGGTGTCGAGGGAATTGGACAGATAAAGATTCAAAAAAGAATCGATCTGATTCAAGTCATAATATATATGGGATTTCCAAAATTATTAATAGAAAGTAAGCCTCAAAAAATAGAAGAATTACAGACGAATATGCAAAAAAAACTGAATTGTGTGAATCGAAAACTAAACATTGCTATTGCAAGAATTGCAAATGCTTATAAACACCCTAATATTCTTGCAGAATTTATAGCCGGACAATTAAAAAATAGAGTTTCGTTTCGTAAAGCAATGAAAAAAGCTATTGAATTAACTGAACAAGCGGGTACAAAAGGAGTTCAAGTACAAATTGCAGGACGTATCGACGGAAAAGAAATTGCACGTGTTGAGTGGATAAGAGAAGGTAGGGTTCCTCTACAAACCATTCGAGCTAAAATCGATTATTGTTGTTATACAGTTCGAACTATTTATGGGGTTTTAGGAATCAAAGTTTGGATATTTCTAAACAAAGAATAAAATATTTTTCTTTATGTTCAATGTGTCATATTTATTTTAATTTGAAATAAAACAAAAAATGAAAAATTACTTCATTTTTATTCCCCAAAAATTTTCAATTTTATAAGATTGAATTGACCAAAAAATCAAATGAATCGTTTGATATTGATCGTATTGCTATGCTTAGTGTGCGACTCGTTAGTTTTTTTAGAACGGTTCCAATTTAACAAAAAACCCATTCATGGTATAAATGAATTTAAAAGAACTAATAACCAACTCGCCGCTTCGGATTATCTAGATCTTAAAGAATTAGTCAAAACAAAAAATCGAAAAAAGGATAGGATATATATTGATAATATTATTATATCAACTGAAATATTGTGCAACATTAAAAAAATCATATTATTAGTTGTAAAGCAATAAGAATATACGGATAAATGAAGGGGTGAAAGAAAGAGAGAAAAATATATATGAATGATATAGAATTCGAATATGTAAAGGTCTATGGGTCATCTCAAAAAAGTTAGTGTAATAAAGCATCAATATATATTAATGGATATATATGCATATTTATGAATATATTCGTAACATAAACAAATTAAGAGCTCTGAATCAATAAAAACTGAGAAGATTGATTCAAGAAAAAAGAAATATTCTAAAATAATCTTACTATTAGATATGAGAGAGCTCCATTGTAGAATTCAGACCTAACCATTAATCGAGAAGCGGCGGGAACGATGAAACCTGCAAATACTTAAGATTTTCTTAAAAACAAATCTTAATGATTCATTAGGTGGGATGGCGGAAGAAACCAAAAAGCAATTCATTTTTTTAGGAGTTGTGCCCTACATTACATTTGAATTTGATAAAAAAAGAGTAAATATTCGCCCGCGAGAATTTGGATTTTATTGAATTTTTTTTTTATTTTTTTGATTTTTGCCAATCCTATAATTCCAAAAATATTAGTAATATAATTCGAATATAGAATAATAAAAATCAAAATCAAAAAAATTCAAGATTCATTAGAACATTATAATATAACAAAAGAACATTCTCTAGTTATATACGGATAACCAAAATTGTTTATTTTATAAGAATACATAATTTATAAGAATACATAACATATTCAGTTATATATCAAATATATATCAAAACAAGATATAAAAATTTGGAATAGACCGATAGATTCTATGAAATCTCAAAAAATCCCTCGATTCGATTATTGATTAAACATATGAATATTAGTACATGTTATTGTATCGATTAAATCTATTTATATATAGAATTGCTTCATTTGCGAGGAGCCGTATGAGGTGAAAATCTCATGTACGGTTCTGTAATAGAGATGGAATTGAGAAACAACCATCAATTATAACCCCCAAAGAACCAGATTTCGTAAACAACATAGAGGAAGAATGAAAGGAATATCTTATCGAGGTAATCATATTTGTTTCGGAAGATATGCTCTTCAGGCACTTGAGCCCGCTTGGATAACGTCTAGACAAATAGAAGCGGGACGGCGGGCAATGTCACGAAATGTTCGCCGAGGAGGACAAATATGGGTACGCATATTTCCAGACAAACCTGTTACAGTAAGACCTACTGAAACACGCATGGGTTCGGGAAAGGGATCTCCCGAATATTGGGTAGCGGTTGTTAAACCTAAGAAAATACTGTATGAAATAGGTGGGATACCAGAAAATATAGCAAGAAAGGCTATTTCAATAGCAGCATCCAAAATGCCTATACGAACTCAATTCATTATTTCAGGATAATAATTCAAGATAATAATTAGAAGAAAAGGAAAGAGGTCTTTAAGATGAAAACAAAAAAATGCAATTGTAGATTCCCTTTTTTGAACACAGAATATTTTAACCTCAATCTTTGGACTGAAAGAATATAAAATGATATGATTCAACCTCAAACTCATTTGAATGTGGCTGATAACAGCGGAGCACGCGAACTGATGTGTATTCGAATCCTAGGAGCTAGTAATCGACGATATGCTTATATTGGTGACATTGTTGTTGCTGTAATCAAAGAAGCAGTACCAAATACGAACTTAGAAAGATCAGAAGTGATCAGAGCTGTAATTGTACGTACTTGTAAAGAACTCAAACGTAGCAACGGTATAATAATTCAGTATGATGATAATGCTGCAGTTGTCATTGATCAAGAAGGAAATCCAAAAGGAACTCGAATCTTTTGCGCAATCGCCCGGGAATTAAGACAGTTAAATTTCACTAAAATAGTTTCATTAGCACCTGAGGTATTATAAGACGAAACCATAATATGGATACATTATTTTATTTTGTGAAAAAAATGGATTAATTAATCGAGTTTATCTCACATATATCCCTTTTGGAATAATTATTATAAGTATTAGAAGTAGCAATTATTATATATTTCAGATATATTTCAGATTAATACCGGATAACCGAAAATAAAGAAAATATATAGAACGAAAATATATATATAAAAAAGAATAGATAGAAATAGAAAAAAAAAAAGAGAATAATAAATCGAAAAAGGAGCATGTTGATTATATAGAAAGTAAGGGGCAACAATCATTTTCTTTTACTATGGGTAAGGATACCATCGCTGATATAATAACCTATATACGAAATGCTGATATGAATAAAAAAGGAATGGTTCAAATACCATTTACTAACATCACAGAAAACACTGTAAAAATACTTTTACGAGAGGGTTTTGTCGAAAACGTCAGAAAACATATAGAAAACGACAAATATTTTTTAGTTTTAACTCTACGGTACAGAAGAAATAGGAAAGGATCATCTAAAAGTTTTTTAAATTTAAAAAGGATCAGTACACCCGGTTTACGAATATATTATAATTATCAACGAATCCCCCGAATTTTAGGGGGCATGGGGATTGTAATTCTTTCAACCTCTCGAGGTATAATGACAGATCGAGAGGCTCGATTAGAAAGAATAGGCGGAGAAGTTTTATGTTATATATGGTAATCTTTCTAACATCCTAATTATATGGGAAATTTCTATCCATTTTTTGTAAAAAAGAAAGAGAGAAAACAAAAATTTATAATATCACTTCACACCCTCTTATATACAAGGGTGAATACGCGAAGCGGGTTTAACTAGAATAAAATAGGGGATTCACGAAGATTTAATTCCGAAATAAATAACTTCCCCTGGGTATGTTTCAGGTTTCTTTATACAATTAATGCAAATTTGATACAAATTGGATTATAGGTTATATTTCCGAAAAGATTCGAATACTTTTTTATATGTATACAATCGGAAAAGAAAAAAGTATTAAGTCATTCAATTTAATTAGGATGGTTTTCAACTTCAACATTATTTTTGCAGGGAGGGCTACAATTACAAGTTCAAAATGTAAGGAAACCTTATTTTCTTCCAAAATTTTTAGATTAACTTTTTAAGGAATGATAAATATGAAAATAAGGGCCTCTGTTCGTAAAATTTGTGAAAAATGTCGATTGATTCGAAGACGGGGGCGAATTATAGTAATTTGTTCCAATCCAAGACATAAACAAAGACAAGGATAATATTTTCACAAACGAAGGCTTTCTAAAAAAATAGAAAATATAAAAAGGCTTTCGAAAAAAATAGATAAAAAATAGAATATAGAAAAATAAAATAGAATATTAAGTCTAGTTATAAACTAATTAAAAAATAATTAAAGGATCCGTTTTTGACATGAAATGGATATATCCATACCATATATCTTGGACTTATTTTTATGAAATAATGAAATATGGCAAAACCTATACCTAAAAAGAGTTCGCGTAAAAATGGGCGTATTAGTTCGCGTAAGCATACTCGTAAAATACCAAAAGGAGTTATTCATGTGCAAGCTAGTTTCAACAATACTATTGTGACTGTTACAGATGTACGAGGTCGGGTGATTTCTTGGTCCTCCGCCGGTACTTGTGGATTCAAAGGTACACGAAGGGGGACACCCTTTGCCGCTCAAACGGCAGCAGGAAATGCTATCCGAACAGTAACGGATCAAGGCATGCAAAGAGCAGAAGTGATGATAAAAGGTCCCGGTCTGGGAAGAGATGCGGCATTAAGAGCTATTCGTAGAAGTGGTATACTATTAAATTTTATACGAGATGTAACCCCTATGCCACATAATGGGTGTAGGTCTCCTAAAAAAAGACGTGTGTAAAACTAAAAATAAATATTCAAAAGATTTCAAGAGAAATAAACAAGTCAAGGATTTGATCAAAAAAATAGATATATATATTACTATGGTTCGAGAGAAAATAAGAGTATCTACTCGGACACTACAATGGAAGTGTGTTGAATCAAGAATAGACAATAAACGTCTTTATTATGGACGCTTTATTCTGTCTCCACTTATGAAAGGCCAAGCCGATACAATAGGCATTGCAATGCGAAGAGTTTTACTCGGAGAA